TCTGTAGGTTGAGCGCCTTTCTCAAGGAAATATAGAATAGCAGGAACATTTAAATCTATTTGATTCTTTATCGGATCATAAAAACCAACTTTCCGAAGATCTATTCCTTCTCTTCGGGACCGAACATCAATTGCAACGATTTGATAGACGGCTCAGCGGGATAGATGTAGATGAATAACCCCCCCTAGAAACGTATAGGAAGTTTTCTCCTCGTACGGCTCGCGAAAAAAAAAATGATTCTAAGTTCTATTTATGTATAGAATTACATACAATCACAAATGGGTCTATAAAATGGTTAAATGAATTAGATTATGGTTTAAATCCCTCTTTTTTTTTATTCTTACTTCCTAAAAAAAATCATTTATACTCATAACTCAAGTTAGATAACTCTCAAATGGCTCAAAGAAAAATTTTGACTTCATTTATTGAGTGGTCTTTAAACCCCTTTCTTTTTGTTTGTTTCGTTTCAAATCTATTTTAATTTTTATTATGGTCTAGTTATAGAAACAATGGAAAAGGTATTTTCTTGTTTTTGGATCCTTTAATCTTTGTTTTAAATCATTGGGTTTAGACATAACTTCGGTGATTCTTAATCTTTTCAAAATGGCAGCAACATACCTTTTTTTGCGATTGATTTAGAGTAAAGAATCATAAAAATCATGTAATACACTTTGTATGAGTATGAAAAGATTCAATTCCAAGAATTTTTTATTAGATTAGAAACGTGAAACCCTTTCAATTTCTCTATCGAAGATATACTTACGAAGTTCTTCCAATTTATTAATTGAAATTAACCCTAGATCTTTGCCCCTGAGAAATGAATCAATACTTTCGACTCGAGCTCCATCATGGACTATTTACATTACAACCCAACGGGGTTTCTAGTAAAACAGAAGAAATCTAAATGATGTCGAGCCAAGAGCACCTTCATCCTTATATAAAATGGTGGATGTAAGAATCCACAACGGATCATGTCTTTCAAGCCGCACGTTGCTTTCTACCACATCGTTTCAAACGAAGTTTTACCATAACATTTCTATAATTTGGAACCGGTATGGAGTTGATTCAATTATGGAATCGTGAATAATCATTGGTTCATTCGGTACATAGTAATCTATCACCTTTCTTCTAGATAGATGGATAGAAATATTTCTGAAGAAGTTTTAGCACGAATTCAACATAACCTCAATTTTATCGTTATAGTATAAATGCAAGATTTTTTTAATTATCAAAATCAACTATTAGATTCTAAAATAGAAATAAAAAAAAATGAATAACTTAATTCTTTTTGAATATCTACAAATAACTCAAAAATATAGATTCACCAACCGCGCACACCTTTAAACTTTAAATAGAAAAGATTTCATTGATAAAGAATCATGAAAATTAATGAGTTTATAATTAACTTTTTTGATATTATTATTTGAATAAAGTTTTAGAGTACGAATCAAATTTGATCATCATAAAAAATTTGTCTATTTCTTTTGGAATTGAATCACCAATAATTAAAATTTAAAGCCAATAAACGTATCAAAGAACAAATCAATAAATAAAAAAGACTGATGGTAGGGAAGATTTTAGTCCTTATTCTTTCGACTCTTATCTTATTTTATCAAATAGCTAAAAGAATAGTTCCTATCTATATCTATCAGATAGATTGAACGGTTGTCACTCTTATAGATATTCTATGTTAGATATTGTTAGATATTGAAATTTTCATTTTCAATTTAAGAAATCACAAAATTCTTGTTTCACAACGAAAAATGACGCTCAATGAAATAGAACTTATAGAGCAATAACAATATATACATATAGACTATGCATTTCCTCATTTTATATATGTCATATTTTGTTTAACTTGATATTCAGTAATCTTTCTATAAGTCTATAAGATTGTCATAAAAGAAATAAAGTAATGAAAGTAAAGTGAATAGAATGAATGAATCCCTTATATCTCAATTTTCCCGCCCCTTCCATCGATTTTTAATTATTCATTAGAGTCAAACACGAAATACCTAAAGGTTCAAATAAACTAGATCGCGTAATTTGATTTTTTATTAATGAAATTTGGACAGAAAAAGATATTGATACTTGCCCTTGCTAATTAACTTCGATCTACTCCCCAAGAATGAAAAATCATAATAATAAATAAAAAAAAAGGGCGGGATCCCACCCTTTTTTCGGGATGCTGACTATCTTATATAAGTACAAGGCTGAATAAGTATAGATTCAGTACTTACTCCCCTTACTTTTTATTATTTTACCCTAACCGAGCCTTAAGAAAGAAGGAGATCCCCTTAATTGAATTCAATTATAGTACCAATAACTTCTGAAATTAAAAGATGCACAAAACGAATTTAAAAAAATAGAAAATAAGATCTAAGAAAGATGGGTTCTTTCGCACAAAATGCGTATGCGTCGTTGAAAATTCAATATCGGATGAAGGGTTTTTCGAAGGAAATAACTTTCTTCAATACTCAATAGGAGCAAAGTAAACATA